AATTTTTATCTTTGATTTTTTAGGATTGAGAAGTTTTTTGTAAATTTTAATCGGGTTTTTTGGGTTAATAATTTTTTACATGTAAAGGTTATTATGCATGTATATATATATAAATAAATAAAATGCGGATGCTAATTCTTATTTCAACTTAATTAGCTCATACGTTCTTGAACCTTCCTTGGTTTCGGGGTTTGACAAGGATAACAGGATTTGCTGAGCGTAGGGGGTAGGGGGGTTTGTCGCGCGTAAGCCAAAAAGGGGGGCATCTATATAAGGGTAAGTGGAAGAAAGAATGGATATATTATGCACTTGACTTATTTATATGTAATTCTTAAGGTATGTCTTTCAATAGTTAAATATACTTGTCTTCAAGCAAGGAAATGTACTACCTTAATTCAATTATTGAGATTACACTCTGAGATGCAAGCGAAAGGCTACCAAAAAAGAGAACCCCTATGCATTTAAGAGAGTGCCCGGCATGTGGGGTTAATGAGGAGTATGAAATTACACCAATAGCCGGATGCCAATTCGATGTAAGAGGAGGGAATCTTAAAGCCATGGCCATGAGATGTAAAATCAGATGCAAGTAATAATTCACTAAATGCCACCCCCACGATTTGTGTCCCTGATTCTATCAAGCATGATATGCCTTTATATAAGCTGGTTGGTGGTCTCTTACTGATAACTGGTTAAAATAAATTTTTGTGGAATAATTCATCAATCTTAAAATAAATTATTTTTAAATCTTAAGGTAATGTCTTATGTACGTTTTAAGATGATAGTACCTGCTTTTAGGTTAAAATAAGTGTATGGTGATAATACATATATGGGTTAAACCCCTATTATATAGGACAAAAAAATATAATTGTCCATTATTATCAGAAGATAGTTTAATTTAGAATTCTGGCTTTGGGAGCCAGGGGTGGGAGTTAAAATCTCCTTTTTCTGGGCGCTAGGGGGGAATTTAACCTCCGATCTTCGGATTACAAGACCGATGCTTTTATACTAAGCTACTAGGGCAGGTTCATTTCAGTGCTTTGTTCTCCAATCATCCTGCTATGGGGGTAAGAATGAGGAAGAGTGCAAAATACAATACTGATGCGATTTGGCCAATGACAATATATGGATGTTCTACGGGTATTCCTCCAATTCATGTTAGGATGGCCATATCTGCTACTAAAGTCCAAAATAAAAATTGGGTGATGGGACGAAATGTTAATCCTCGTTGTTTTGAGGTGTGTAAAATTGGTACAACTATAAGCACTAAAATAGAAAATAGTAATGCAAGAACCCCTCCTAGTTTATTAGGAATTGATCGTAAAATTGCGTAAGCAAATAGGAAATATCACTCTGGCTTAATATGTGGTGGGGTGACTAATGGGTTTGCTGGAATGAAATTTTCTGAATCCCCTAATAGGTTAGGAGAAAATAGTGCTAGAGATGTTAGGGCTAATAGTATTATTACAAAGCCAAGAAGGTCTTTATAGGAAAAATAGGGATGGAAAGAAATTTTATCTGCGTCGGAATTTAGTCCGGCGGGATTATTGGATCCTGTTTCGTGAAGAAACAGAAGATGAAGAAGGGTTGCGGCGGCAATGACAAAGGGGAATAAGAAGTGGAATGCAAAGAATCGTGTTAGTGTTGCATTATCTACTGAAAATCCACCTCAAATTCATTGAACTAATATATCACCCATATAAGGGACAGCTGATAATAAATTAGTAATTACTGTAGCGCCTCAAAAGGATATTTGCCCTCATGGAAGAACATAGCCTACAAAGGCTGTTATTATTACTAGAAGTAGAAGAACAACTCCAATATTTCAGGTTTCTTTATTAAGGTATGAGCCGTAATATAATCCTCGGGCAATGTGCATATAAATGCAAATAAAGAAGAATGATGCCCCGTTAGCGTGTAAATTACGGATAAGTCAGCCATAGTTTACGTCTCGGCAAATATGAGCGACGGATGAAAATGCAGTTGAAATATCTGAAGTATAGTGTATTGCTAAAAATAATCCAGTTAAGATTTGGGTAATTAAACATAATCCTAAAAGGGATCCAAAGTTTCATCATGCTGAAATATTAGATGGTGTTGGTAAATCAACTAGTGCATCATTAGCGATTTTTATTAGTGGGTGGGTTTTTCGTAGGCTTGCCATTATGGTTCTTGTAGTTGAACTACAACGGTGGTTCTTCAAGTCATTGGTCTCGGTTAAAGTCCGAGCAAGAATTATGACCTATTTTATGTTTTTATTGCTGGTGGCCTTAGTTGTTGGTTTAATTGCTGTTGCTTCTAATCCTACCCCTTATTTTGCTGCTTTGGGTTTAGTGGTGGCAGCGGGGGTTGGATGTGGTATTTTAGTTGGTTGTGGGGGCTCTTTTTTATCTCTGGCTCTTTTTTTGATTTATTTAGGGGGCATACTTGTAGTTTTTGCTTACTCGGCAGCTTTAGCTGCTGAGCCTTTTCCGGAAGCTTGAGGAAGTCGTTCTGTAATAGTATATGTTTTGACTTATTTAGTGGGTGTTGTGTTAGTGGCTAGTTTGTTTTGAGGGGGGTGATATGAGGGTTCTTTAGTAATTATTGATAGTTTGAAAGAATTATCTCTGTTGCGAGGGGATGTGGGGGGAGTAGCTGTAATATATTCTTTTGGGGGAATAATACTTGTTGTTTGTGCATGAGTACTACTTTTAACGCTTCTTGTAGTTTTAGAACTTACGCGAGGTTTAAGTCGGGGTACTCTTCGGGCAGTTTAAAAGAGGACTAAAAGAGTTGCTAGGGTTGTGGTTAAAAGAAAAATAGTTAAATATGTTTTAATTATTCCTCGTTGAATATCACTTGTTGTTTTTGCTATAATTGTTTGGGTTAGTGCTAATCCTTTAGGACCTGAGACTTCAAGTCATGTTTGATCAAGTTTGGTTGCTATTGATTGACCTAGAATTAAATTAAGCTTAGGGGGAAGGCGATGAATTACTATGGGAAAATATCCTAATATATTGGAGAAGTGATGTGCAGTAATTGAGGGGGTTACTTTAATTTGTTTGTTGGTTAAGTTAGTAAGTTCTATTGCTACTAAGAGTCCTGTCACTGTAACAATAATAGCTGCTATTTTTAAAATGGGTGATATTGTTATTACAGGAACTTTTAAGGGTAAAAAGTTAGAAGTAATGATTAGTCCGGCGATGATGCTGCCTCAAGCAAGTCGTTTGATTGGGTTAATTACTAAAGAATTATTCTCATTAATAGGGGATAAAGGTAAGAATCGTGGGGACCCTATTGTTACGAAGAAGACTACTCGGAAACTATATACGGCGGTGAAAGATGTAGCAATTAATGTAAGGATTAAGGCTCAGGCGTTAAGGTTAGAGGTGTTTAGGGCTTCAATAATAGCATCTTTTGAAAAGAATCCTGCTAGGAAGGGGGTTCCGGTTAATGCAAGGCTTCCGATTGTGAGGTAGGTTGAAGTGGCAGGTATTAAATTGTGAAGACCTCCTATTTTTCGAATATCTTGTTCATCATTTAGGCTGTGAATAATTGAGCCCGAACATAAAAATAGTATGGCTTTAAAAAAGGCGTGTGTGCAGATATGAAGGAATGCTAATTGTGGTTGATTAAGTCCAATAGTAACTATTATTAGTCCGAGTTGGCTGGATGTGGAGAAAGCTACAATTTTTTTAATGTCGTTTTGGGTTAAGGCACAGGTGGCTGTAAATAGCGTTGTTAATGCTCCTAAACATAAACAAGTTGTTAGTGCTATTTTATTATTTTCTATTAGGGGGTGAAGTCGAATTAATAAGAAAATACCTGCAACAACTATAGTGCTTGAGTGAAGTAGGGCAGATACTGGGGTGGGGCCCTCCATGGCAGAAGGAAGTCAGGGATGCAGGCCAAATTGGGCCGACTTTCCTGTTGCTGCAAGAATTAATCCTATTAGAGGGACTGTTATGTCAATATTTTTTGATAGAAAGAAAATTTGCTGAATTTCTCAGGAATTAAAGTTTATTGCGAACCAAGCTATGCTTAAAATTAGGCCAATGTCGCCGACACGATTGTAAATAACGGCCTGGAGGGCCGCTGTATTAGCATCTGCTCGCCCGTATCATCAACCGATAAGTAAAAAAGATATAATCCCAACACCTTCTCAGCCAATGAATAGTTGAAATATGTTGTTAGCTGTTACTAAAATAATTATAGCAATTAAAAATATTAATAAATATTTGAAGAAGCGGTTTATATTAGGGTCGGCATGTATATATCATAATGCAAATTCTAAAATAGATCAAGTGACATATAAGGCAATGGGGGTAAAAATGAGGGAATAGTGATCAAATTTAAGGCTAATATTTGTGTCAAATAAATTTGTGTTTATTCAGTGTCAATTTGTAGTAATGCTTTCTGTTCCTTGGTCGAGAAAAATTATTAATGGTAAGAGGCTAATAAAAAATGAAATGCTGATGGCTGTTTTTACGTGTTTATTTGCTCAGTCCGATTTTTGTGGCTCAGGGTTTAATGTTAAAAGGAGTGGAAGTATTAAAATAATAAAAATTAAGGTAAATGAGGATGATATAATTATAGTTGAAAAGTTCATAGCTTTTACTTGGATTTGCACCAAGAGTTTTTGGTTCCTAAGACCAATGGATAAACTATTATCCTTTAAAAGCGTGAAAAAGCCGCGGATTTTAACCACGGTGCATAAGGATTAGCAGTACTTATTGATTTATATCCTTTTTCGGTGAGTAAAGAGGTTTTAACTCCTGTCTTTAGAATCACAATCTAATATTTTGGTTAAACTATACTTACTAATAACATCAACCTCATATTAGTTCAGGTTTTAATACAAGAAGAATTACGGGCACTAAGTGGAGGGCTATTAGTAGGTGTTCTCGGGTGTGAAATGGTTGAAGTTTAATAATGTGAGTGGGTGTTTGACCTCGTTGAGATATTAAGAACATATAAAGAGAGTAGCCCGCAGTAATTAAGGTTCCTAACCCTGTAAGGCCAATAGTTCAGGGAGACCAAGAAAATAGTGTTGTGATAATTATTAGTTCCCCTATTAGGTTAGGTAGAGGTGGTAGTGCAAGATTGGCTAAATTGGCAATGAATCATCATACTGCTGTTAGGGGAAAGATTATTTGTAGGCCTCGGGCAAGAATTATTGTTCGGCTGTGTGTTCGTTCATAGGCTGTATTAGCCAAACAGAATAATATTGAAGAAACTAAGCCATGGGCAATTATTAAGATAATTGCCCCTGAAAACCCTCAAGGGGTTTGAATTAAAATACCCCCTGCTACAAGACCCATATGACTTACGGAAGAATAGGCAATTAATGATTTAAGATCTGTTTGTCGTAAACAGATTGACCCTGTCATAATAATTCCTCATAGTGCTAAAATAATAAATGGATAGACTAGTTCTTTGGATAGCGGGTCTAGTATAATTATTATTCGTATTATTCCATATCCCCCTAGTTTTAAAAGTACTGCTGCTAGGACTATTGAACCTGCGACAGGGGCTTCTACATGTGCTTTAGGCAGTCAAAGATGAACACCATATAAAGGTATCTTTACTAAAAAAGCAATTAAACATCCGGCCCATCAAATTTTATGTCCTCATGAATTTAATGTTATTGGTTGTGTATATTGAATAATTAATATGGACAGGGTTCCTGTAGATTGTTGAAGTAAAAGTAATGCTACTAATAGTGGGAGAGATCCTGCTAAAGTGTAGAATAAAAAATAGGTTCCTGCATTAAGGCGTTCAGTTTGATTTCCCCATCGGGTAATAATAATAAGTGTTGGGATTAATGTGGCTTCAAATATAATATAAAATATAATAATTTCTGTGGCGCCAAATGCTATAATTAAAAAAGTTTGTAAAGAAGTCAGAAGTGTGAGATACAAACGTTGTCGGCTAAGGGGTTCTGGATTAATATGATTTTGGCTGGCTAAAATTATTAGAGGGAGTAGCCAGCATGTTAAAACTAAAAGGGGGGTTGATAGGGGGTCGGTTGCTAAGTATATGTTAGATGCTGTTCATCCGGCTTCTGATGTTCATTTTATTCATGTTAAACTTATAAGAGCAATTAGAAGACTATGTGCCGTTGTAGTGGTTCATAATCATTTAGAGGGGGTTAATCAAATTGTTGGGAATAGTATAATTGTAGGAATTAGTACTTTTAGCATTGTAGGAGGTTGAGGTTTTGTAGTCGGTCAGTCCCATGGGTTCGAGCGGTGGCTACTAGTAATGCGAGCCCTGTACTTGCTTCGCAAGCTGAAAATGCTAAAAGTAGTATTGGGGCAGAAGAGAAGCTTGTAGATTCAAATTGTAGTGCTCAGAGGGCTAAAGCAATAAAAAGAGATAGTATTATTCCTTCAAGGCATAATAATGCGGAAAGTAGGTGGGTGCGGTGGAATGCTAGTCCTATTAATCCTAAAATAAATGCTGAACTAAAACTAAAGTGTACTGGTGTCATAAGGGGGTTGTGGATTTTAACCACAATTTTCTGAGCCGAAATCAGAGGTCTTATTTTGGACTAACTCCCTATTCTGCTCATTCTAGGCCTCCTTGTGTTCATTCATAAATTAAGCCCAGGGTTAGAAGAATTAAAACTATAGTGGCTCAAAAAAATGTTCCTGTGGGGTTATGAAGTTGATCACCTCAGGGAAGAGGAAGAAGAAGGGCGATTTCTAAATCAAATAGTAGAAAAAGGATTGCTACTAAAAAAAATCGGAGTGAGAAAGGCAGTCGAGCAGATCCTAAGGGGTCAAACCCGCATTCGTATGGGGATAGTTTTTCTGCATCTGGATTAATTTGAGGAAGTCAAAAAGACACTACTGCTAGAATTATGGATAGGGCTATTGTAATAACAATGATAGTCATGATTAAGTTCATTATCTTTCCCTGGGGTTTAACCAAGACTGTGTGATTGGAAGTCACTTGTACTAAATTAATACTAGAAAGATATGAGCCTCATCAATAGATGGATACGTAAAGGAATAATCACACTACGTCGACAAAGTGTCAGTATCAAGCAGCGGCTTCAAAGCCGAAGTGATGTTCAGATGTAAAATGGTATTGGATTTGACGAATTAGACAGACAATTAGGAAAGTTGAGCCAATAATTACGTGTAGTCCGTGAAATCCTGTGGCCACAAAGAAAGTAGAGCCATAAACACCGTCTGCAATTGTAAAAGGTGCTTCATAGTATTCTATCGCTTGAAGTGCTGTAAAATATAATCCTAATAAAATTGTTAGTGCGAGGGATTGAATGGCTTGTTTTCGTTCACCTTCTATAATGCTGTGGTGAGCTCATGTAACTGTTACTCCAGATGCTAGAAGTACTGCAGTATTTAAAAGTGGGACTTCAAAAGGATCTAGTGGTGTAATTCCTGTGGGGGGTCAGCATCCTCCTAGTTCAGGGGTGGGTGCCAAACTTGAATGATAAAAGGCTCAGAAAAACCCAAGAAAGAAGAATACTTCAGAGGTAATAAATAAAATTATTCCGTATCGTAATCCTTTTTGGACCGGGGGTGTGTGGTGACCTTGAAAGGTTCCTTCTCGGATAATATCTCGTCATCACTGATATATTGTTAAAAGTAGTAAAATTAGTCCTAAGGTTATTAATGTTATTGAATTAAAGTGGAACCAGATTGCTAGGCCGGATGTTATTAATAAAGCTCCGACGGCTCCGGTTAGTGGTCATGGGCTTGGATCAACCATATGATATGCATGCGCTTGGTGGGCCATTAAACGTTTTCTTGAAGATAGAGACTTAGAAGAAGAACAAATACATAGGCTTGAATTATTGCAACTGCAACTTCTAGAAGTGTGAGAAGAAATAGTACTGTGGCGGTTAAAATTGCTACTGTAGGTATTATTGGTAGGAGCACAAATACAGCTGTAGCAATTAACTGAATTAGTAAATGACCAGCTGTTAAATTGGCGGTAAGTCGAACTCCTAGGGCCAGTGGTCGAATAAATAGGCTAATTGTTTCAATAATAATTAATACTGGAATTAGTGGGATGGGCGTCCCTTCTGGAAGAAGATGGCCTAGAGCGATTGTTGGTTGATTTCGCATTCCAATAATTACTGTAGCAAGTCATAGTGGCACAGCAAATCCTATATTAAGAGATAGTTGCGTTGTAGGTGTAAATGTATATGGTAAAAGGCCTAGTATATTAATAGTAATTAAAAACACTATTAATGAAGCTAGCAATAGTGCTCATTTATGTCCCCCCACATTTAAGGGTATCATTAGTTGATTTGTAAATCGATTAATAAATCATGTTTGAACAGTAATAAGTCGGTTGTTTAGTCAGCGAGAAGGGGGAGTTGGAAAGAGGGTTCACGGAAGTGTAATTGCAATGGCAATTAATGGAATACCTAAAAAAGAGGGGCTCGCAAATTGATCAAAGAAGCTTGTTATCATGGTCAATCTCAGGATTCAGTTTTATACTGTTCTTCATTAATAGGGGACGGCTCATTTGGTGTTATGTGATTTAAAATTTTAGTGGGAATAATTATAAGGAAGATAATTCATGAAAATACTAGGATTGCAAATCAGGGGTTGGGGTTTAATTGAGGCATGTCACTAGAGGTGGTCGGTAGGCACCAAACTTTGGCTTAAAAGGCCAACGCTTTGTCCAATAATTAGCTTTCTAGTGAGGCGTCTTCTAGTATCAGTGAGGATCAGTTTTCAAAGTGTTCCAGGGGAACTGCTTCAACTACAATGGGTATAAAGCTGTGATTAGCACCACAAATTTCAGAGCATTGTCCATAAAATACACCGGGGCGTGAAGCAATGAAGGCAGCTTGGTTTAATCGTCCAGGGACTGCGTCTATTTTTACACCAAGGGAGGGAACAGCTCAAGAGTGAAGCACATCTTCGGCAGAAACTAGAATACGAACTGGTGACTCTATGGGAACTACTATCCGATGATCTGTTTCTAAAAGTCGAAATTGTCCTGGAGTCAGGTCTTGTGTTGGAACTATATATGAATCAAAGCCTAGGTTTTCGTAGTCTGTATATTCGTAGCTTCAATATCATTGATGTCCCATAGCTTTAATTGTAAGGTGAGGATCATTAATTTCGTCTATTAAGTATAAAATTCGAAGGGATGGAAGAGCAATTAAAACTAAAATTACAGCTGGTAAAATTGTTCATACAATTTCGATTTCTTGGGAATCTAAAATATATTTATTAGTTAGTTTAGTTGAAACCATTGCAACAATAATATAAAGTACTAAGGTGCTAATTAAAAATACAATTATTAAGGCGTGGTCGTGAAAGTGAAGAAGCTCTTCTATTACGGGTGATGCCGCGTCTTGGAATCCTAGTTGAGTGGGATGTGCCATTAAATTTAAGGCATACAGGAATTTAACCTGCAATTTCACCTCGACAAGGTGATGTAATATTCAAATTTTACTAATGTCTTTAGAAGAAAGTGACAGAGTGGTTATGTGACTGGCTTGAAACCAGTATATGGGGGTTCAATTCCTTCCTTTCTCGTTAGTTTGATTGAACTTGGACGAAGGCTGGTTCTTCAAATGTGTGGTATGGTGGAGGGCAGCCATGAAGTCACTCTACATTAGTTATTGTTAGTTCTACGGAAGATACTTCACGTTTAGCAGCGAAAGCTTCTCAGAGGATGAAAAGGAATATAATTACTGCTACTAAGGAAATTAAGGACCCAATAGATGATACTGTATTTCACAAAGTATAGGCATCTGGGTAGTCGGAGTACCGTCGTGGTATTCCGGCTAAACCAAGGAAGTGTTGTGGGAAAAATGTTAGATTTACACCAATAAATATTACGCCAAAATGGATTTTTGTTCAGGTGTCATTTAGGGTATATCCTGTAAATAGGGGAAATCAGTGAACGAATGCTGCTATAATTGCAAACACGGCGCCTATTGATAAGACATAGTGGAAGTGTGCGACTACGTAATATGTGTCATGTAAAACAATATCAAGTGATGAATTTGCTAGAACAATTCCTGTAAGCCCCCCGACTGTAAAAAGGAAGATAAAACCAAGGGCTCACAATATTGGGGTTTCTCATTTAATAGAGCCCCCATGAAGGGTAGCAAGTCAACTAAAGACTTTTACACCTGTGGGGATAGCAATAATTATTGTTGCAGATGTAAAATAGGCACGAGTGTCTACATCTATACCTACGGTAAACATATGGTGGGCTCAGACGATAAAGCCAAGAAGGCCAATAGCCATTATAGCCCAAACTATTCCTATATACCCGAAAGGTTCTTTTTTGCCGGCGTAATAGGCTACAACATGTGAGATAATGCCAAATCCTGGTAAAATAAGAATATAGACTTCTGGGTGCCCAAAAAATCAGAATAGGTGTTGGTATAAAATTGGGTCTCCTCCTCCTGCTGGGTCAAAGAAAGTAGTATTAAGATTTCGGTCGGTGAGAAGCATTGTAATGCCGGCGGCTAATACTGGTAATGATAAAAGAAGTAATACGGCTGTAACTAAAACAGCTCAAACAAAAAGGGGTGTTTGATATTGTGAGATGGCTGGAGGTTTCATGTTAATAATGGTGGTGATAAAATTTACCGCCCCTAAAATTGATGATACACCTGCTAAATGTAGTGAAAAAATAGTTAGATCTACTGAGGCTCCTGCGTGGGCTAAATTTCCAGCGAGTGGGGGATATACTGTCCATCCTGTCCCAGCTCCGGCTTCTACACCAGAAGAGGCTAATAAAAGTAAAAAGGAGGGGGGCAGAAGTCAGAAACTCATATTATTTATTCGTGGGAATGCTATGTCTGGTGCCCCAATTATTAAAGGAACAAGTCAGTTTCCAAATCCTCCAATAAGAATTGGTATTACTATAAAGAAAATTATTACGAAGGCGTGGGCGGTAACAATGACGTTGTAAATTTGGTCATCGCCTAAAAGCGATCCGGGTTGACTTAATTCAGCCCGGATAAGGAGGCTTAAAGCGGTTCCCACTATTCCGGCTCAGGCACCAAATACAAGATAAAGGGTACCAATGTCTTTGTGATTAGTAGAAAAGAATCAGCGTGTAATTGCCACAGGTAAGGTAGCCGAGCATTCAGGCGGTGGGTTGTAGCCCCGAAGACAAAGGTTTAAGTCCTTTCCTTATCAGAGCCTTGTGGTGAAGGAGCATGTTGGATTGCAAATCCAGAGACGCAGACTAATACCTGCCGGGGCTTTTCCCGCCTTACCGGCTAACGGCGGGAAAGTAGATGGATGCTCGCTGGTTTGAGCGCTTAGCTGTTAACTAAGAGTTTGTAGGATCGAGGCCTTCCCATCTAGAAAGGCCTTAGTTTAATAAAAACATTTGATTTGCAATTAGAAAATGCAAGATAGATTCTTGTAGGTCTTATCAGGAACTAGAAGGTTTTCACTTCTGTTTAGGGCTTTGAAGGCCCTTGGTTTAAGTACTATCCTAAGTTCCTAAGAAGTGAGTATCAGAATAGCCGGGGTTACGGGAAGAAGGGCCAAGGCAGTAATAGTAAAAAATGCTAATGGTAAGGGGGTTTGGGTTGAGTTTGTCCGTCAAGGAATGGTTGAATTGTTTGTATTAGGGGAGATGGTTAGTGTTATTGCGTAACAGAGTCGAAGGTAAAAATATAAGCTAAGTAAGGCGGCTAAAGCTATAACTGTGGCGGTGATGGGAAGGTCTTGTTTTGTTAATTCTTGTAGAATTAACCATTTTGGTATAAATCCTGTTAGTGGAGGTAGACCTCCTAATGAAAGAAGAACAAGAGCTGTTGTTGCTGTGAGGGTGGGATTTTTAGACCAAGTTAGGGTAAGTGAATTAATTTTTGTGGAGGTTAGTGATTTTAGGGTTAAAAACGCTGCAGAAGTTATTAAAATATATGTGATTAGTGCTAGAAGTGTAAGTTGGGGGGTATACTGAAGAATAATTATTATTCATCCCATATGCGCGATTGAGGAATAAGCTAAAATTTTTCGGAGCTGGGTCTGATTTAGTCCTCCTCATCCGCCTACAAGTGTAGAAATAAGACCTAATGATGTTAAAAGAAGAGGGTCAATGGTTTGTGATACTTGAATGATTAAAGCAAGGGGGGCTAATTTTTGTCATGTTGATAAAATTAGTCCTGTTAATAAGTCTAATCCTTGTATAACTTCTGGTATTCAGAAGTGTATTGGTGCTAGTCCAATTTTAAGTGCTAAAGCAGTTATAATTATTATGTTAGCGAGTGGATTAAGTATGTGATTTATATCTCATTCCCCTGTAAGTCAGGCATTTGTTGTGCTTGCAAACAAAATTATTGCTGCTGCTGTTGCTTGGGTTAAGAAATATTTTGTGGTTGCTTCTACTGCTCGGGGGTGGTGGTGTTGTGCTATTAACGGAATAATAGCCAGGGTATTAATTTCTAATCCTATTCAAGCTAAAAGCCAGTGTGAGCTGGCAAAAGTTAAGGTAGTTCCTAATCCTAGGCTTGATAATAAAATTATTAGTACATAGGGGTTCATTGATGGAGGAGGGACTTTAACCGTCATGTTCGGGGTATGGGCCCGAAAGCTTGATTAGCTGACCCCATCTTAGAAAGTGGTGTAGAGGAAGCACTAAGAGTTTTGATCTCTTGGGCATGGGTTCAACCCCCTTCTTTCTAAGAACTGAGGGGACTTTAACCCCTATAAGCCACTCTATCAAAGTGGTCCCTAAACATTCGGGCACGGTTCCTAAGCTAAAGTTGAGGGGGAAGGCCTGCTAGGGCGGTTGGAAGGGCAATATGTCATAATACAAGGGCTAGTGTTAAAGGAAGAAAGTTTTTTCAGACAAGGTGCATAAGTTGGTCATATCGAAATCGTGGATATGAGGCTCGGACCCATAAAAATGCTATTGATAAAAATGCGGCTTTAGTCATAAGATTAATTGTTGTTAGTTCTGTAATATTTAAGAAGTTTGATGCCCCTAGAAATAGTACGGCTGAGAGGGTATTTATAAGTAAAATGTTTGCATATTCAGCTAGGAAAAATAAGGCAAAAGGGCCCCCTGCATATTCTACGTTGAAGCCTGAGACTAACTCTGATTCACCTTCTGTTAAGTCAAATGGGGCTCGATTTGTTTCTGCTAGTGTTGAAATGTACCATATTGCGGCTAAAGGTCATGCTGGTGCTAATAGTCAAATGCTTTCTTGAGTTGTATTGAAAGTTTGAAGTGTGTAACCACCAGAGAAAATAATTACTGATAAGAGAATTAATCCAAGGCTAACTTCGTAGGAAATTGTTTGGGCTACTGCTCGTAAGGCGCCGATTAGTGCATATTTTGAATTAGATGCCCATCCGGATCCTAAAATCGAATATACTGCTAGGCTTGACAGGGCTAAGATAAATAAGATACCAAGGTTTAGATCAATTACAGGATAAGGTAGGGGTATGGGGGCTCAAAGCATTATAGCTAAGGTGAGTGCAAGAATGGGGGTGGCTAAAAATAAAAATGGGGAGGATGTGGAGGGTCGAACGGGTTCTTTAATAAAAAGTTTAACGCCATCTGCGATGGGTTGAAGTAATCCATAAGGTCCTACAATATTTGGCCCTTTTCGTAGTTGTATATAACCTAAGACTTTTCGTTCAATTAATGTTAAGAAAGCTACTGCTAATAAAATTGGAACAATATAGGCTAAGGGATTAATTAAGTGATTTATTAAAATGTTTAGCATAAACTGGGAAGAGGATTTGAACCTCTGACATAAAGGGCTTAGACCTTTCGCAATTAGCCATGCTCTGCCACCCCAGTATATCCTTATTTAGGACGTAGGGGTTTTGCCCTTCCTTTATTTAATTTATTTGTTTTCATTAATTAGGGGTGGGGCGTGCTTAAAGTATAGGCCCCCCTTTTCCGATCCTTTCGTACTAGGAAAAGTAGCTTTACAGATAGAAACTGACCTGGATTACTCCGGTCTGAACTCAGATCACGTAGGACTTTAATCGTTGAACAAACGAACCCTTAATAGCGGCTGCACCATTAGGATGTCCTGATCCAACATCGAGGTCGTAAACCCCCTCGTCGATATGGACTCTGGGAGAGGATTGCGCTGTTATCCCTAGGGTAACTTGGTTCGTTGATCGGCTTTAGGGGATTAAACCCAATCCACTCGGAGGCTTATTTTTTCTCCGTGGTCGCCCCAACCGAAGGTAAAGTTTTATTTTCCACTAAGTTTTTGCTTTTTATTAAGTTGTTTAACGTGGTTAAAATTTTATACCTTAAGCTCCAAAGGGTGTTTAGCCGGATCATTTTTGGTCAGATATTCTGTGACTTAGAAATGTTTTTCTTAGTTTCTTCTCGTCTTGTATATTTATACCCGCTTCTGCACGGATAGATCAATTTCACTGACTTGAAGGGGGAGACAGTTAAGCCCTCGTTTAGCCATTCATACAGGTCTCTATTTAAAAGACAAGTGATTGCGCTACCTTTGCACGGTCAAAATACCGCGGCCGTTGAACTCGTAGTCACTGGGCAGGCTGGACCTCCTATAACTTAATTTTCTGCAGGAGGCGATGTTTTTGGTAAACAGGCGAGGCTTTTGTTTGCCGAGTTCCTTCCCTTTCTTTTAGTCTTTCCTATATTTTACACTCCAGTGTGGGGTTAACGATTTATTTATTGTGAGGTTTTCTTGGTTTTTTTATTAATCACAATACCCTCTTTGATTGGGTTCGTTAATTTCCAGTGGTTGGTCCGATCTGGTTTACACTTGTGTTGGGAGAAGAATAATTCTTCTTGTTACTCATTTTAGCATAATTTCTTCCATGCGGGCATGGATTAGCCTGATAATATTAGGGGAATAAGATTTTTTATCGGTATCATAAATTAATTTCTGTCTGAGCTTTAACGCTTTCTGATTAGGTGGCTGCTTTTAGGCCCACTAGAACAGTAAATTTTATGGAGTATGATCTTTATCCTCCTGAAAAGGTTGTATCCTTTGTTAAAAAGGCTGTACCCTTTTTAACTAACTCTTATAGATTTCCCTGTGTCTTAATATGGTTTTAAACTGATTTGGGGTTTATAAGGCTGAACTCCTATCCATTTCTCAGGCAACCAGCTATCACCAGGTTCGGTAGGTCTGTCACTTCTACCCGGAGCTCTTCCCACTCTTTTGCCACAGAGACGGGTTGGCCCTAAATTAAAAGGCTGTCTCGGGGTAGCTCACCTGGTTTCGGGGTTTCAAACTAAAGGTCTCTTTGCTTGAAGATACTGGCTAAATCATGATGCAAAAGGTACAAGTTTTAATCTTTGTTTTTTATTGCTTATATGGGTTATTTCATTTCTCTTTCAGCTTTCCCTTGCGGTACTTTCTCTATTGCTTAAAATTGAACCTTTTCCGTCTCCCGTACTAAGGTAAAAAAATGGTTTAGTTTATTGTTTATAATTTTGGTCTTATTATTAATACTGTTATATTAAATTTGTGGTAAAGCTAGCTGTTTAGCTCAGGGTAATCCAATTTGCATGGATGTCTTCTCGGTGTAAGTGAGATGCTTAACTAACTCAGCCATACCCTGAATTTTATCCAAGTGCACCTTCCGGTACACTTACCATGTTACGACTTGCCTCCCCTTGTCAGTGCTTTAATATTATGAATCTTAGTTGCATGTTGACAGGGGAGAGTGACGGGCGGTGTGTACGCGCCTCAGAGCCGGGTTCAAAAGGACACTCTGTTTCCTTTTTACTACTAAATCCTCCTTTAAGCACCATTTCATGTTGCGTTTCCGTAGTATTCTGTAATAGAAAATGTAGCCCATTTCTTCCCTCTTCGTACGCTACACCTCGACCTGACGTTCTGGATTATATCCATTGTGCTTACTTTTATTACCTTCACAGGGTAAGCTGACGACGGCGGTATATAGGCTGGGATGGCTAGAAGTGGTGAGGTTTAACGGGGGTTATCGGTTATAGAACAGGCTCCTCTAGGGGGGTCTAAGGCACCGTCAGGTCCTTTGGGTTTCAAGCTGATGCTCGTAGTACCCGGGCGGACATTTGATTGTATTTTTATGTCTAGGTTTATGGCTGAGCATAGTGGGGTATCTAATCCCAGTTTGTTTCTCAGCTTTCGTGGGGTCAGGTGGACTTTGTTAAAGCTACTTTCGTATAAATTGGGCTTCGGGCTCCTAGAAACGTATGACGGCCAAGGGGCCATTTGGCTTTAAAAATTAATGTTTTCCTTAACCACCCTTTACGCCGTGGTGTTATCAACTTGGGCCTCTCGTTTAACCGCGGTGGCTGGCACGAGTTTTACCGGCCCTATTAACTCTAACTGAGTCAAGTTTTCACTTATGGCTTAATGTTTATCACTGCTGAATTCCCTTGGGGGTGTGGCTTGGCTAGGCGTCTTGGGCTAAAAATTGTGCCTGATGCTCGCTCCTCGTCCCCGGGCGGGGGATTAAGGGCATACTCACGGGGTTGCGGAGACTTGCATGTGTAAGTTGAGTTAAAGCTGATAATAAGGTTGGGACCATGCCTTTATGCATGTGGAGCTTTCTAGGGCCCATCTTAACATCTTCAGTGTTATGCTTTTTATTAAGCTACACTAGC